GAGGGATTTTGATAGATATGGCTCGCTAAAACCGCTGAAATCATAACAGAAAAGTGCATTCATTATTATTATTTAAGAATCCAACCCATAGTTTCATTTTTTTATTCCCGTAAGGTCGTCAAGTAAATCAAAAAGGAAGAAGGAATAATAAGAAATGATACTTTGATTTTATATAATTTATATAATAAGAATGGAAATAGCCCCTCGTCTTTTTGTTGTTGCTTTAATAGCAAGCATTTTTGTTTTCAAATCAGATAAATTCTTGTAGCTAGGATTCGTTGGAACAAAAAAAGGCCCGGCTAGGTATTGACCAGGCCAGGCCGTGGGAATAAAAGGAACAAAATCAAAGCAACGGGGTCTTCTTTATTTTTCTTTCTATTTTTCTATTGGATCTTTCGAGCCCTTACCTTTATCTAAATGAAATTGCTGGTAAAAGTTGTACATATCTATATAATTACATATCTATATAATAAAGAAAGAGAAAGAAAGACTTTTTTCAATCCTTACTTCATCTGTAATGTAAGATAGTAATTATTATCTTTTTCAATTGGGAGAGATGGCTGAGTGGACTAAAGCGGCGGATTGCTAATCCGTTGTACGAGCTATTCGTACCGAGGGTTCGAATCCCTCTCTTTCCGTTTCCATTGATGATTTATCTTTCAAATTTTGCAAACCCTTTTTTTCCTAGTTTCACGTGTGTGTGGAATAGATAAAAAAATCCTAAGAAAGAAAATCAAGCAAGGAAAATGAAAAACCCTTTTTATTCTTCACGTCCAGGATTACGTCCTGGATCATTAGATAGAAATCCAAATATGAACAGAGAAACAAAGAATATCACTACTGTGTAAACGAAAAGTTTGAGAGTAAGCATTGCACAATCTCCAAGATCATTTTTTGGAAAAAAAAACGAGAAAAGAGAATAGATCCTCCATTTTTATACTCTATATTCTAAATATTATATTCTATTTTGACACCAAGAAATGAAGTGATTTCTAGAAATAGAAAAGGATTTTCTGAAATTCAAAGTCATTTGTAATAAGAGTCCTTCATTACCAAAAATGGATTTCATACCCCCAATTAGATATTATATTGGGGGGGACCCTAATAGGGTTAGGGCCTTTCGTTGGAAAAAAGGTCAGAATAGCGAAATGGGTCGAGGTGGGTTTTGATTTCTCGAGGCTATCCCCGACTTTCCATGTTTGAATCGAAGGTTCATACTGTAAGACTTAGTTGATTTTCTTAATTAAAGATTTAGTTGATCTTCTTAATTGTTAGAATTTTTTTCTCGAACAAATCATGAATTTTCTAGGATAGTATTAAAGATTTTATCGAAAACTTACAGCAGCTTGCCAAACAAAGGCTAAGAGAAAAAAGAACAAAGGTATGACTGGCATAACATCTACGATGGGATTCAAAAAAGCATAGGCCTCGGGCAATTTGGCGAAGAAAAGACTAGTCGAATCAAGGGAAGAATTAAGACAGATACAGATCAAACTAAAGATATTAAGCATAACAGACATTTTGTTCTTGGAGATAATTGCATTTTGGTTGAGTTATTGATATAAATAAGGAAAAATGAAGTAAGGTAGACAAAAAGCCCTTCTTTTTCTTTGAACCCACCCAATCAAAAATCCTCCAATTCTCAAAAGAGAATAGAAGAAATCATACTTTCATACAATATCTTAATTGAATTATATGTAATGATCAATAAATTCAGTTGAATTCTATATCTACACGTATCAAAATCCTAGCAAGAATCTAATCTATTCTATAAAAAGATTTTCTATAGATATTTGGACTGGAATTGACGAACACGCAACACCAATATTAGTCTTTAGTAGTGTCGAATAGAAATCTAAATGGGGCGTCGCCAAGTGGTAAGGCAACGGGTTTTGGTCCCGCTATTCGGAGGTTCGAATCCTTCCGTCCCAGAGCGTATCCATTCTATCAGAATAAAGATTCCTTTTTTAAACAACCTTCCGCTTAAAGGTATAATATTAGTCATAGAATGTGATTCTTGTTTCTTTTTAGATTTTTAATGATTCAGAGAAGAATCATATCTTTTTTTTTTTTTTCACAACAAACTGAACGGAATTGCATGCAAATCACATGCAGATGTAACTGAATATATTTGTGATCCAGGTAAGATGGTAACATAGATCACAAGAATTTGAATTCAAAAAAAAAAAAAAAAAGGTAGGGCGGGCTTTTCATCATATGCCCACTACCTTCATATTGAAGGAAGTTAGTTACCTTAGGTCCCATCTCTATTTGAATTTTCAATGATCCATTTTGAATCAAAATGCGAAGGGGCCTATTTTCCCTATCTATTTTTCCCTATCCTTTAAACTTAAATGAGGTATCCCAATTACTAATCTTAATGTTCTGCGGATCTCTGAATTCTAAATAAGAGTAAGAGGGGGTTCTTGGTACTAATTAAATTCACTCAATGGGATTACGTCTCTTAAGACTTAAGACTGGGTTAGGGTAAAATAAGAAATAGTAGCAAGGACTTAATCTGGACTTGTTTGTCTTTGTCCCTAGACAAGAGATAGTTCATATTCCGTAAAAAGAGATCTTTTTTAGATTTATGAATCATCATTCCCATTGAATTCGGGGAGTAGATGGCCGTTAATCAGCAACCGAAGATATTTATGAATTTGAATCTCTGTGTCTGTTCGAATCATATTAACAAAGAATCAAGTTACATATGTAACTGATGTAGTTTCTTTGAACTTTTTAGGTATTTGGTGTTTGGCTTTAATGAATAATTGTAAATCTATCTAACAATTGAGACGGGGGGTGACTCATACATTTTATTCACTTGAATGGCAAAATTGCAGAAAGATTACTTAACCCCAGGTTAAACAAAATACGAAAATACATATAAATGAGGAAATGCTTAGCTTATATGTATGTATTGTTTGATTTCGTTGTATTTCAGTGACAGCAGTCTTTCGATTTTTGTGAAAAAGAATTGTAATTGCTTCAATGTGAAAATGGAAATATTTAACATAGAATATCCATAACAGTAACAGTTGTTCAGTCTATCTGATAGATATGAAAACCCTCTATTCGTCCATCTGATTGATAAAATCAGAATCCAAAGGACCTAACTCTTCCCTTACATTAGTCTTTTTTAGCCATATCACGAAAAAAGAAAAAAGAAATTGGATTTATTGTTCGATCTATTTATCTGCTTTAAATTATTGATGAATCAATTCGAAAAGAAAGAGAGATTTCTCTTTGATGATCAAATGTAGTCTTTACTGTCAAACTTTATTCAAATAATGATGTCGAAATAGGAAACTTTTTCAATTATAAACATTTTTAATGATTCCTTAGGAGTTGAATCTTTGATATTTGAAGAAGTTGGAGTTGGGTCAATCTAAATATAGTCCTAGCCTATCGAGTCACTTGAGGATGCAGATTCAAAAAGAATGCATTTATTCGTGTTATTTATATTAGTTATGCTATTTCTATATTTCTCTTAGATATTTCTGTTAGTTTGTTTTTTTTTAGAAAAAATGTTGCATTGATACAATAAAAGATGGGGTCTTGCTAAGATTTTTCAGAAAAATCTTTACCGTCTATGTATAGAAGAAAAAAGGATAGATTACTATGTCTATGTACCGACTGAACCAATGACTATTCATGATTCCATAATTGAATCAATTCCATACGGGTTCCAAATTAGAGGAATGTTATGGTAAAACTTCGTTTGAAACGATGTGGTAGAAAGCAACGTGCGACTTGAAGGACGCGATCCGATGTGGATTCTTAGTCTTACATCCACCATTTTATATATGAATGAAAGTGCTCTTGGCTCGACATCATTTGTTCCACTATAACTCCTCTTTTTTGTTGGGTTGTAATGTAAATAAACATAGTACATGATGGAGCTCGAGTAGAAAGTATTAATTCATTTCTCGGGGGCAAGGATCTAGGGTTAATGCAATCAATAAATTGAAACAACTTCGTAAGTAGATCTTCGATATAGAAATCGAAAGGATCCGATTTCGGCAAGTTTCCATTTTAAAAAGAAAATTTGTTGGAATTGATAAAACTCTTTTGATCCAAAGTGTATCACGCGAGAATCAACCGTTCATATGATTCTTTGGTAGAAAGAAATCACAAAAGGGGTATGTTGCTACCATTTTGAAAAGATTAATAAACACCGAAGTAATGTCTAAACCCAATGATTTAAAACAAAGAGAAAGGATCCCGAAACAAGGAAACACCGTTTCAATTGTCTTAATAACCGGATCAAAATAAAGAATCAAAATAGATTTTAAATGAGACAAACAAAAAGGGGGGTTAAAGACTACTCAATAAATGAAATTGCCTAAAGATTTTGCTTTGAGCTATAATTGAGAATTATCCAACTTGAGTTATGAGTACAAATGATTTTTTTTTAGGAGGGAAGAAGAAAAAAATGAGTGAAATCATAGTCTAATTCATTTTATGGACCTTTTTGCCATTCATTAGAATTCTATATATAGAGAAAACTTCGAATCATTTTTTCTCGAGCCGTACGAGGAGAAAACTTCCTATACGTTTCTAGGGGGGGTATTGTTTATCTACATCTATCCCAATGAGCCGTCTATCGAATCGTTGCAATTGATGTTCGATGCCGAAGAGAAGGAAGAGATCTTCGAAAAGTGGGTTTTTATGATCCGCTAAAGAATCAAACTTATTTAAACGTTCCTGCTATTCTCTATTTCCTTGAAAAAGGTGCTCAGCCTACAGGAACTGTTGAGGATATTTTAAGGAAGGCAGAAGTTTTTAAGGAACTTCGCCCTAATCAAACGCTATTAAGGAAATAAAAAAAATGAAGGAAATAAAAAAAAAAGGGGGGGGGGTGATTTTTATATAACTTTGTATTGTATAATTTTTTATACTATGTTTTTTATTTTCCCCTTTTCTTATTCTATTCGTATCTATTTATCATTGCTTCTATAGAATCCTATGTTCTATAACGACAAAGCCTTATTTGATTG